TATCAATTAGAATAATTTATGGTTGGCTTGGTTGGACTAAAAAAATGAAGTATCCAGGCTCCGTTTAGAAAAAACCCAATTGGATTGGTAAGATATCTATGATTGCTATTCATATTTTTTCTTTGTAAAGAGATCCTAATTGTCAAGCAAAGTTATCTCAACTCTAATAAATACTTGTATAAAATGAATTGAAAAAAAAAAAAAAGAAATACAAAAAGAAATGGTAATGGGAGCATTTGTCCTATATGTACAAATCCAAATCGGGCGGATCTTTACCCGGAGTAGAGCATAAACCTAAAAAGATGAAACAGACCCATTCAGGAACAAGAAAATACCATCGCGGTTTGAATTAAATCTCGATGAAAGAATACATCAATGAGAAGTTAATTCGATAAGTTTAATGACCCTTTCTTATAACTTATAATTTTATAATGGAAAATCGAAAATATAAAAAAGGAGTCAAAACTCGTCTTTATTGAAAAATCGAAGAAAAGCCCTTTCGTTAGAAGTAAGAAAGAACCTTTCTAGAAAAAAAGAAAGAGGGCTGGAATCTATACATTGATTCACAATTTTTTTGAACCGTATGCATCAAAAGACGCATGTACGGTTCCTAAGGGATACAATTTTACCCTAATCAACCGACTTTATCGAGAAAGATTACTTTTTTTAAGCCAAGGGATTACTAGCGAGCTTTCGAATCAACTTATTGGTCTTCTGGTATTTCTCAGTATGGAGGATGATGCCAAAGAGATGCATTTGTTTATAAACTCTCCTGGGGGCTGGGTAATACCTGGGATTGCCCTTTATGATACTATGCAAATTGTGCTACCAGAGATCCATACAGTATGCGTAGGATTAGCCGCTTCAATGGCATCTTTTATCCTGGTCGGAGGAGAAATTACCAAACGTATAGCATTCCCTCACGCTTGGCGCCAATGAGGTTTTTATTTGAGAGAAAAAAGAAGACTATGCCTTCGCCATATGAATACTAAGTAATAATAGCATGGCACTTCGAATTCGATATGAGAAATTTTTGTATTGTTTTTTTTTTTCAAAACATTAGATTCTGTATCGAGAGAGTAGTATGAGATAAGGGGTATTTCCGATTTTCTCTTATCTATCGGGAGTTCAGTTTAGCGTCACAAACTTTTTTGTTTTCATGCCGGAGAGTTCTTAACAATATTTATGTTATGAAAGAGTACGAAAAAAAAAAAAAGATTTTTTCCTTATTTGATCGGATTAAAAAGAAACTTTGGGATTGCTGAATCACAGACAAAAAAAGAAAAAAGAAACATATAAAGCAACGGAGCCATCATAGTATTTTTTAACTCCTCCGAAAGGAAGGATGGCAATTTGATTATTTACCCATCTGATCTGAGTCTGATAGATTCTATTTTTTTCTTTCTTCAATAGAAAGGAGGGGGGTCAATTTTCTTGTAGAGCCGTATGCACAAAAGATGCCTGTACGGTTGTTCAATTCTATCTTTTTTCTATTCTTTATCTTTCTTTTCTCTTTGCTTTATCATGCGAGATAGGGGAAGCTTTTATTTTGTTATATCATCAGGGTAATGATGCATCAACCTGCTAGTGGTTTTTATATGGCACAAGTAGGCGAATTTGTCCTGGAAGCGGAAGAACTGCTGAAACTGCGTGAAACCCTCACAAGGGTTTATGCACAAAGAACGGGCAACCCCTTATGGGTTGTATCCGAAGATCTGGAAAGAGATATTTTTATGTCAGCAACAGAAGCCCAAGCTTATGGAATTGTTGATCTTGTAGCAGTTCAATGAAAATAACATGGATTTCGCGCAAATCTGTGATTTGAGATTTTATCTTCGAATTTAATATTCTATTAAATAGAATTAAATAGAAGTAATTCATCATCATTCGGTTAGGATCAATCTAAACCAACCCATCATATTATGTATACGATTCAACATGCCAACTATTAAACAACTTATTAGAAATACAAGACAGCCAATCAGAAATGTCACGAAATCCCCCGCTCTTCGGGGGTGCCCTCAGCGTCGAGGAACATGTACTAGGGTGTATGTGCGACTCGTTTAGATCATGAGCTGGCACAAAAGCAAGAAAACTACTTTTACAGTATCAACGATCAGTACCGGTGAATGGGATAGGATGGAAAAAGGAACTCCATTCATTATTAAAAAAAAACTCTATCATATCCCTCTATTGTGTATTAAGTTTATGGTTTCCGTTGGTGTAAATCCAATCACCTGAATTTAAGATGATAAGAAATTCTCCATTGGTAACAAATGGTTATCCATTAAGCGGAGGAAATCTTATTTTAAAAGCATAAAACATAAATATTAGGTAGGCTCCCAATCTGGCAAGAACGGACTAAGAGGGTCAGCTACCCAGCAAACTTTCATAATTAAATACCGTTACTGTATAGGTAGATCTGATTGTGAAAGACCTATTACTGGATAATTCATGGGTAGAGCCAAAGCGTGTGAACTATACAAGTTCCCAATAACATCAATTAGTTGATTAAATATTAAATTAAAGTATAAAGTAAAGGCTCCGGTGTATAGAGAAGACCTCACCGTTTAAGAAGTAACCATAGAAACGAAGGAACCCACTATTTCTTTTTTTATTTCTTTTATTTACTAGATTTTTGTGATACCTAGGAAAATACAATTTCTTATTTCTTTCTTATTTCGCAGTGAAATACCTAAAAAAAAAATAAAAAATCGTGGTCGGGAAGGTTAGAGTAGCCAAAGCCATTGGAATTTTGATTTTATACATTGGAAAAATCCGTTTTGTTATTAATAGACTAGAAAGGGGGAAAAGAATAACTGAAAGAAAGGCAATCAATTAGTTATTCGTCAAAGTTTCATTTATTCAATGACCAGAATTAAACGGGGATATATAGCTCGGAGACGTAGAACAAAAATTCGTTTATTTGCATCAAGCTTTCGAGGGGCTCATTCAAGGCTTACTAGAACTATTACTCAACAGAAAATAAGAGCTTTAGTTTCGGCTCATCGGGATAGGGATAGGAAAAAGAGAGATTTTCGTCGTTTGTGGATCACTCGGATAAACGCAGTAATTCGCGAAAGGGGAATATCCTATAGTTATAATAGAAGGGAAGTATTACCCTATAGTTATAGTAGATTAATACACGATCTGTACAAGAAACAGTTGCTTCTTAACCGTAAAATACTTGCACAAATAGCTATATCAAATAGGAATTGTCTTTATATGATTTCGGACGAAATCATAAAGATAGTAGATTGGACAGTATCCGCCAGAAGAATAGACAGAATAATAAATGGAGTTCCCCGGAGTTGATTCTCCGGGAAGGTAGAGTAGAAATTAGTATGAGAAAATATGCTAAAGTAGTCAAAATGAATGAACACGTTCAATTCAATAAAAACAGATTTCTTTTTTTCCGATTCATTTTTTTCTTACGACACGATACTCAAATCTAGATTCACTCAAATCTAGATTCTTGTAATTATGATTCAAGTGAAGAAAAAGTAAGCCTATTTATTTCGGGCTTTAAAACCAGTAGTTCTAGCGGTCGACTCGGTTCTTTCAAATTGTTTCTCATTATTGAGAAAAGGTAACAAAGATAAAATACGAGCTTGTTTTATAGCAAGAGTAATTAATCGTTGTTGTTTCAAGGTCAATCTATTCACGCGTCTTGATAATATTTTTCCTTGTTCACTAATAAATCGACTAATTAAACTCATGTTTCTATAATCAATTCGATCCCCCGATTGAATCGGGGGCAAACGCCTACGAAAAGATCGCTTGAATTTAAGAAAAGGTCGCTTGGATTTATCCATGGTTTGTTTGTTTAATTTATTCCTTATCCCTAAAATCCTATTTCTTAATTCTAATTCATTTAAAATCCACCCAAAATAGGATTTTTTAAAAATAGGATTTGTTTATTTTCTATTTAAATATGTTATATATATAATGTCATTTTTTCCCCTTCCTTGAAAGGGTAAGACACAGGTACTTGGTTCGCTCTATTTCTTTATCTCCCCATGAATCGTATGCTTGTAACAATAGGGACAGAATTTTTTCAATTCTAATCGATTAGGCGTATTGTGCCGGTTCTTTTGAGTAATATATCTGGAAATACCTCTTGATACCTTATCAACACTGTTTCGGACACAACCAGTACATTCCAAAATCACCGTTACTCGGACATCTTTCCCCTTGGCCATGAACCTCCTTTGGATTTTTGATTTACTCAACTCTTCTATTTTCGATTCAAAACGAAGAAAGGATAAAATAGAAGTTACTAACTTAAAATCCAATTCTAAAAGTAAAAGATTAAAATCAAGAAAATAAAGTAATAGTAAAGCAAAGTCATAGTAAAATACAACGATTTTTCTAAAGTATATTTCAAATTGAAGTAATCATTTAAGTATCTTGTATAATACTCTTGCCCTAGACCCCCATTCCTCTATGATTAATATTCAGTTAATTCGAACTTGAGCCCGAATGTTGAATCCACTTTTTTTATTCTTTCTCTTTCCTCCCTTATTCTAACAAGGGAAAAAAGAGAAAAGAGGGGGAGAGGGATTCATCACCAATATTTGATTGGATCTCTAATTTTCTTCATTCCTTCCCATGACAATAACAATAACTAGAATTAAAAAAAGGGGAATGTCAACGCATCCGGGAAAAAACGATTAATCTCTATCAATAGACCTGCTAAAGCCCCGAACCATAGCGTACTTAGTACTGGTGCCACAGAGAGATATGTTTTTAGATCTCGCATTGAAAAACCTCCTTCTTTTGTATTATTTGTTGGAATAGATAATACATATATGATCAGATGCATATGTAGTTAAGGGCTGCTTAGAGTTGGACACAGAATTCCTAATTCAAATTGAAATGTACAATGATTCGGGAAATAAGATTTTCCTTTTCTTAAAACAGAAAAAAATCCATCCCCTTCTTTCTTACCGAGAATTTCCGAAAAATACTAATTTATTTTTACGACGGGTTCTGTATTT